TATTCGATTCTTTCTTCAATATGGAATCGATTGACAACAATTCTTCTGTATTATGTATATAGGTTTATCCTTCTTTCTGAAGTTTCGATAGAAGGATTCCTCTACTAACGTAAGACAATCAACTCCATTCGTTAGAACAGCTTCCATCGAGTCTCTGCACCTATCCTTTTTGATTTTCGCTTTCTGAACCTTTGTTTGTTTTCGGAAAACGTGATTTGGCTCAGGATTGCCCATTTTTATTAATTCCAGGGTTTCTCTGAATTTGAAAGTTATCACTTAGTAAGTTTCCATACCAAGGCTCAATCCAATTAAGTCCGTAGCGTCTACCGATTTCGCCATATCCCCCTTTTTGAGATGAAAATCTCATTGTGATCTCGTTCCCTTTTTTTTATACCGGTAGCATTGAATTCATTAGATAGATGCCGATTCCTGTCTCGAAAAAGTGTTTTCTCCTCTTTGTCTTTGATTTCTTGTCTATACTTCTTTCATCTTCTATATCTATAGGAGGCTCATATTCGGTCTAATCAAAAACGATTTTATCATTTCTGTATCGGCAATTCAATATAGGTGGATACATACGCTATAAATCTGTCTCTCTTCCACTCATTTCCCCATGAAATTTAGAATACTTGAACGGTCGATTCTTTTTTTTTTATTTTTAATATGATTTGATTTTTGAATTCAAAAATCAAATCATATTAAAATAAAATATATATTTAATTGTGATAAAAAAAAAGGAAATTCTATATCGCTAGATTAATCGTTATCTTCTATAATATTTAACAGTTATTTCAAATTCTATATTCTATTCTTTAATATATTCATATTCATTATGAATAGCGAATATGAATAGCTAAGAATTCAAATAGTATAATAGTGAATAGCAAAGATTCTAAGAGTTTATTGAATTCCTATGCATGTGGAATTTATGTTATGTGAGCCTGCTTAGCTCAGAGGTTAGAGCATCGCATTTGTAATGCGATGGTCATCGGTTCGATTCCGATAGTCGGCTTTTCTCTATTTATTTTATTTATTTTATTCGATGTTTTACATGATTGATAATGCATCTTTGATTTCAAAGAATATTGAAAAAAATGTCTTCCTCTTTTGGCAAAAGCCATTTATTTATTATGCGATAGGAATTTCCAACTATCTCACGAAAAGAATCCTTTTCTTTTTCTATATATAGAATATAAAGATCTGGATATTTATCCAACTCATCTCATTATTCTTTAATAGAATAATACTTCAGTAAATTTCGCTTTATTTAGAATTTAGTTCATTTTTAGTTTAGGTTTATTCTGTAGAATGAAATTTCATCAATAAGAATTAATAATAATATAATTTTAATAATTAAATATAAATAAGAAGAAGGAGTCTTTATGTCGCGTTACCGAGGTCCTCGTTTCAAAAAAATACGCCGCCTGGGGGCTTTACCAGGGCTAACTAATAAAAGGCCCAGAGCTGGAAGTGATCTTAGAAACCAATCGCGTTCCGGGAAAAAATCCCAATATCGAATTCGCCTAGAAGAAAAACAAAAATTGCGTTTTCATTATGGTCTTACAGAACGACAATTACTTAAATACGTTCGTATCGCCGGAAAGGCAAAAGGGTCAACAGGTCAGGTTTTATTACAATTACTTGAAATGCGCCTGGATAACATTCTTTTTCGGTTGGGTATGGCTCCGACTATTCCGGGAGCTCGCCAATTAGTTAATCATAGACATATTTTAGTCAATGGTCGTATAGTAGATATACCAAGTTATCGCTGCAAACCCCGAGATACTATTGCGGCGAGGGATGAACAAAAATCTAAAGCTCTAATTCAAAATTCTCTGGATTCATCCCCCCATGAGGAATTGCCAAACCATTTGACTCTTCAACCATTCCAATATAAAGGATTAGTCAATCAAATAATAGATAGTAAATGGGTCGGTTTGAAAATAAATGAATTGCTAGTTGTAGAATATTATTCTCGTCAGACTTAAACCTAACAAAAAGGAAAATCAACACTAATAAGAATAAGGGTTCGCCCATTTTGCTCCCTTTCGGCGAAGTAAATTAACCTAAGGTTAAGATAAATAAGGGTTTGATCCGGATTTTTCTTCCATTTAGGTATCATAGACCGAGAGGGAGATTTTCATTCCTTGTCTACTCTACTCTTTTCTTTCACAGTATTTTCCGTACCACAGCCATTAGGAATAGAGAATCCTTATCAAAGAAAGGTCTAACTGTTGGAATAGTCGTATCCATTGCTATTTGATCTATTGTAGTTAGTAAGATCGATGAATTAGGTGAAGGTACGGAAAGAGAGGGATTCGAACCCTCGGTAAGCAAAAGCCTACATAGCAGTTCCAATGCTACGCCTTCAACCACTCGGCCATCTCTCCTACATAATGATTATGACCCAAAAACCTAAAATCGAGTGAATAGTGAATCATTCTAGATTATTGGGTAGGTACAACCAATCAATTCTAACTATAAACTATAAAGCGATCAA